ACATCGAAGTATTAAAAAAACTCATATAAGCAAAAAATCTCAAATATTCCTGATCGTGAGACATATAATTATCACTATAAATAAGAACCAGAATGCCAACAGTAGTGATTAATATTGACATAATAGAGGTAAGTGAATCGATCAAATAACCAAACTCTAAAGAAAAATCATTATTTATAGTCCAAGACCATACATATTGATAGATAAAACTGTTATTGATTTGATGAATAGACAGATCCACTGAAAAAATCATAACTATACTTAAAAAAAAAATACTAGGAAAAGCCCACATACGGCGAAGATTTTTTGTTGTCGTGGGAAAAAGTAGGAGCCCCACTCCTATTAACATAGGAACTGAAAGTGGAACAAAAGGTATGATCCATGAAGATTGATGTGTATATTCCATAAAAAAAAAATAAAGAATAAAAAATCTTATGATTCTTAATGAGTTTTGTTTCTTATTCGCCGGTTTTATCTCTTTTGTAAAGGGTTCAGTTAATAAAAAAGTGAACATATAAACAGAATTTTCTATTATTCATTTTTCTGAATCTTTGAGCTTTCAATATTGCAAAGTACAAAGTCAAAATGGGCCAATAAACCAAATTCCGAAAAATAATTTTTTTTTTACAATTATACTATACAAAAATTTTTATCTTTTTTTTTTATCTATAGAATGAGGATAAATAAATAATTACACTAAAACTAAGAAGAGTCGTTTGTTTATTTTGATATGAATCATCATGAATCATAAAATTCATATGACATGATCCAATAAAATAATAATTCTTGTTTATTATTCAGAAACATTAGTTCAAAAATGAACTAATTGATTCGATTATTTTTTTCCATTAGAATAATTAGAATAAAAAGACATCTATGTTTGGAAACGTTTTGAAAAAGGCTTGTTATATTATATAAAATATAAATAAGATTCAATGTTTTTTTTTACTTAGATAGATAACATAAAAAAGGGGAATTCAGATAGATAAGATATATGGCTAATTAAAGAACAATTCATTTTCATTTACAGAAGAAATGTCTTTCACATCGAACTGTGTATGTAGCAATGAAAAAACTATACTAGTTGGATGGCAGTTCCAAAAAAGCGCACTTCTATATCAAAAAAAAGAATTCGGAAAAATTTTTGGAAAAGGGGGGGGTATTGGACAGCATTGAAATCTTTTTCATTAGCGCAATCTATTTCTACAGGGAATTCAAAAAGTTTTTTTGTTTAACAAATAGAAAAAGTTGGAATAATCTGAAATAGCTGAATTCAAAGAATATTTTCTAATATACAATAGAATATTTAATATAGAATTGTCTATAATTATTTATTCTAATAAATATTTCTAATAAATTAAATATAATAAATATTAAATATAATAAATAAGAATTCTATTATATAAATTATAATATATTATAATTTATATAATAGAATTCTTATTTTAACGTTGACTAAAAAATATTACAATTTTTTAATTGATTCTTTCAATCTCGACGATTGACTAAAAATCGGTTATTATGATTTCAAGTAAGCCGCCATGGTGAAATTGGTAGACACGCTGCTCTTAGGAAGCAGTGCTTGAGCATCTCGGTTCGAGTCCGAGTGGCGGCATGGCATTTTATCTTCTCAAAGAGTAAGTCCTATGATTAATTCAATTCCCCATTTCTATTCTATTCTAGTATTCAGACCTTTATTTTCATTTTTTTATGATATTTTCAACTTTAGAGCATATTTTAACTCATATATCGTTTTCGGTCGTATCAATTGTAATTTCACTTCATTTGATAACCTTACTAGTCAATGAAATCGTAGGATTATCTGATTCGTCCGAAAGGGGCATGATAATAACTTTTTTCTGTATAACGGGATTGTTAGTTACTCGTTGGATTTTTTCGAGTCATTTACCATTTAGTGATTTATATGAATCATTAATCTTTCTTTCATGGGGTTTTTCCGTTTTTTATATGATTCCATGGTTAAAAAAGCATAAAAACCATTTAAGTAGAATAATCGCACCAAGTGTTATGTTTATCCAAGGTTTTGCTACTTCGGGTCTTTTAACCGAAATGCACCAATCCACAATATTAGTACCCGCTTTACAATCCCATTGGTTAATGATGCACGTAAGTATGATGATATTGGGCTATGCAGCTCTTTTATGCGGATCATTATTATCAGTAGCTATTTTAGTCATTACATTTCGCGAAGTCATACAAATTGTTGGTAAAAGCAGTTATTTATATTTTTTAAATGAATTTTTTTATTTTGCTGAGGTCAAATATATAAAATATATAAATATGAATAAAAGAAACAATGGGTTACGAAATACTTCTTTTTTTTCTTCTAGAAATTATTACAGGTCTCAATTTATTCAACAATTGGACCGTTGGAGTTATCGTATTATTAGTCTAGGTTTTATATTTTTAACAATAGGTATTCTTTCAGGAGCAGTATGGGCTAATGAGGCATGGGGATCATATTGGAATTGGGATCCAAAGGAAACTTGGGCTTTTATTACTTGGACCATATTCGCGATTTATTTACATACTAGAAAAAATAAAAAATTGGAAGGTGTAAATTCTTCAATAGTGGCCTCTCTAGGCTTTCTTATAATTTGGATATGTTATTTTGGGATCAATCTCTTAGGAATAGGACTACATAGTTATGGTTCATTTACATCTAATTGAATTAAAGTGAATAAAAAAAACCCTAACAAATACAAATATAGAAAGCATATAATATATATATAAATTAAGAAATTTGATTTTATCGATTATATATTATATATATATTTTATATATATATTTAAGTTAAAAAAGTTAAAAAAAAAACTTCTCATAAATCGTCGAGAACCCCTTGAATCAATATATTACTTAATTTAAAGGGTTCTCAAAAACAACAAACATATTATTCGATTACAATTCAAGTTCATTTTGTTAATCCAACAGAAAAATATTTTTTTACATTGTCGATAGAGTTTATTTCTCTTTTTGATTTTTTGGTTTTATTCACGAAAACTTTCTATAAAAAATTAGATAGAATAGCTTCAACCTTGTCAACCGAGAATGAGAAAATGAAATCTGGATAAATACCAATACCTATTACGGGTATAAGGATAGAAATCGAAATAAATAATTCTCGTGGCCCAGAATCAAAAAAATAAGAGTTTGGTGTATTGAAAAGCTTATATCCATAGAAAATCTGTCGTAACATAGATAATGAATAAATAGGAGTTAATATCATCCCAATTGCTGTTACAAAGGTAATTAGTATTTTTGTGATTAAAAAATATTTTTGGCTGTTAATTATTCCAAAAAAAACTATCAATTCTGCAACAAAACCACTCATACCCGGCAATGCAAGAGAAGCCATCGAAAAGATACTAAAAACTGTGAATATTTTTGGTATTGGGATAGCCATTCCGCCCATTTCGTCGAGATAAAGAATACGTAGTCTATCATAACCAGTTCCCGCCAAGAAAAAAAGCGCGGCGCCAATAAATCCATGAGATATTATTTGTAAAATGGCCCCATTGAGTCCCGTATCGCTTATAGAACCAATTCCTATAATTATGAAACCCATATGAGATACCGAGGAATAAGCTATTCTTTTTTTTAGATTACGTTGACCAAGAGATGTCGAAGCTGCATAGATTATTTGAATGGAACCTAATATTATTAACCAGGGGGAAAATATAGAATGAGCGTGGGGTAATAATTCCATATTAATTCGAACTAATCCATAAGCTCCCATTTTTAATAAGATTCCGGCTAAAAGCATACAAGTGCTGTAATGGGCTTCTCCGTGGGTGTCTGGTAACCATGTATGGAAAGGTATAATCGGCAATTTGACAGCAAAAGCAATAAGAAATCCTATATAGAATAGAATTTCCAGCATCACGGGATACGATTGATTAGTTAATGTTTCCAAATTTAATGTTGGTTCATTAGAACCACATAAACTGATACCTAAAATTCCCATTAATAAAAAAATGGAACTCCCTGCAGTGTATAAAAGAAACTTTGTAGCTGAATACAAACGTTTCTTCCCCCCCCACATGCATAAAAGTAGATAAATGGGAATTAATTCTAACTCCCACATGAAAAAAAAAAGTAAAATGTCTCGAGAAGAAAAGGGTCCTACTTGACCGCTATACATTGCTAACATCAAAAAATGGAATAATCGGGGTTCTCGAGTAATCGGTTGAGCCGCTAAAGTAGCTAAAGTGGTGATAAATCCTGTCAATAAAATAGGTCCTATAGACAGTCCATCTATTCCGAATCTCCAGTAAAAATTAAAAAAATTGATCCATTTATAATTCTCCGTCAGTTGGATTAATGGGTCATCCAATTTGAAATGATAACAAAATGCATAGGTTGTTAGAAGGAGATTTATTAGGCATATACAAATACTATACCACCGAATTACCTTGTTTCCTCTATGAGGAAATAAAAAGATTAAGGAACCCCCGGCTATTGGTAAAATTACAACTATTGTTAACCAAGGAAAAAAATTCGTGATAAAAATAAGATACACTTGAGCCAGAAAAACCAGTTCTCAAAATAGAATTATAATTCTATTTTGAGAACTGGTTTTTACCAGTAAAAAACATATTTGTGTGTTGTTTTTTGAAACGTATCAATAAGCTAGACCCATGCTTCGGGTTGTTTCATGCCATAAATAAACCCGAACACTTAAAAAATCTGTTGGACAAGCAGATTCACATCTCTTACAACCAACACAGTCCTCTGTTCTTGGAGCAGAGGCAATTTGCTTAGCTTTACATCCGTCCCAAGGAATCATTTCTAATACATCTGTAGGACAAGCTCGAACACATTGAGTACATCCTATACATGTATCGTAAATCTTTACTGAATGTGACATTGGATCTATAGTAATTTTTGATGTTCCAAAATTAAAAAAAATTTCAATCTAGTAAACTTGTAAATGAATGATATATTTAAATTCCAGATGAATCAATAATTTACCAGAATCTTAATATAATCAAAATCAAGAATTCGAGATCAATTGATAAAAAAAGAAGAAAACCAAGATACTTTGATTTCTTAAGTTTTAGCAAACATAATCATAAGTTGTGTAGCAATTTAAATTGATGAATATTAAATTTTTCTATTTAAATTATACTTTATTCTTTTCTTATTAATTATGATTATAAATACTATTTATTCAACAAATTCGATTGATTGATACGAATTGATTTTCTGTTACGAGAAATTGAGGAAACAATAGCCAATCCAATAGCTGCTTCAGCAGCTGCAATAGCTATGACAAAAATTGCAAAAATATTTCCTTTTAATTGACGACTATCAAAAAGATCAGAAAAGGTTACGAGATTTATATTAACCGCATTCAGTATAAGTTCAAGACACATAAGGGCTCTAACCATATTTCGGCTCGTGATCAATCCATATATACCTATAGAAAATAAATAGGCACTCAAAACAAGTACATGTTCGAGCATTATTAACACCAACTCCTTATCAATTTTGATTCATTTCAATATAAACAACAATTCAACAGATTCAATTGACTAAAAAATATAACAAGTCTGGAACACAAAAATATATTGACAATAAAAAAAATAAATCAATTTCTACATAAACACTTTTTCACGTTCAAATAGGATTCAACAAAAATAAAATAAATGTGAGAAAATCGAACAAAATTAAATTTGAATTTTTATTGATTACTAGTTCTAAACTAAAGATTTATTACTGACGTGCCACAACAATTGCACCTATCAAAGCAGATAAAAGAATTATTGAAATAAGTTCAAATGGAAGAAAAAAATCTGTTGATAAATGGATTCCAATTTGTTGACTGGTACTTATCAAATCTTGCTCTATAATCTGATTTGGTCTTGTAGTCCAAATAATCCCGTACCATGACGTATCTGGAATAGTAGTTATTAGTGAAACAAAAATACTTGTACAAACCATCAAAGTAATTCCATCCCCAACGGTCCAAAGAGGAAAATCTCGGTAATATTCTGAACCATTCATGAACATCACAGCAAATAAGATTAAAACGTTTATAGCTCCCACATAAATAAGTAACTGTGCTGCAGCTACAAAATGAGAGTTTGATAAAATATAGAATAAAGATATACAAACAAGAACCAATCCCAACGAAAAAGCAGAAAAAATGGGGTTAGTAAGTAATACGACTCCTAGACTTCCTAATACAAGACCGAATCCCAGAAAGATTAAAAGAAAATCATGTAGTGGTCCAGGCAAATCCATTATATGTAAAATAAAAAAATAAATCGAAATTTCATGACCTTATTGATACAACCAAGAAAGATTTTTATATACTAAATTTATCTCCGTATTGAATTAAATTGAATCCTTAAGGAGTGTGAATTGATATAGGTAGAGTTAAGAATTATAGGACCGATGTCATTCCATTCTTTTCTTTATACGAAAAAGGAGTTATAAATTATATTAAACTAAAATTTATATATATATTTAAGAAATATTCAATTTTTATAATATTTTTTTTTATTATAAAAAATTTTATTTTATTTGAATTGTTCGAATTGTATAATCATCAATTACTGACATTGGTAAACGGCCCAAAGCAATTTGATTATAATTCAATTCGTGACGATCATAAGTGGAAAGTTCATATTCTTCGGTCATTGATAAACAATTTGTTGGACAATACTCAACACAGTTACCACAAAATATACAGATTCCGAAATCAATACTGTAATTAAGCAATCGTTTCTTTCGAATATCAGTTTCCAATTTCCAATCAACAACGGGTAGATCTATAGGACACACACGAACACATACTTCACAAGCAATGCATTTATCAAATTCAAAATGGATTCGGCCGCGGAAACGTTCCAATGTAATTAATTTTTCATAAGGATATTGAATAGTTACAGGTAAACGATTTGTATGAGATAAAGTAATCATGAAACTTTGACCAATGTACCTAGCAGCTCGGATTGTTTGTTGACCATAATTCATGAACCCTGTTACCATAAGGAACATATCGTGAATATCCATGAATATTTTTTTTTGTTTCTTTCTCTTGTTTGAGACAAGTTATGAATATAGAAGATCAATCTTTTACAGTGAAAACAGTTGAGACGAAGTTGTTAATAATAGATTACCAAGAGAAATAGGCAAAAGAAACTTCCACCCAAGATTTAATAATTGGTCCATTCTTAGCCTAGGCAAAGTCCATCTTGTTGTGATAGAAACGAACAAGAACAAATAAGTTTTAGCTAGTGTAATAAAGATACCAATTGTAGTTCCAAAAACTCCATATGCTTTATTTATTTCAAAAAACCCAGAAACAAATATGTACGGAATAGAGATATTCGAACCGCCCAAGTAAAGAACTGTTACAAATAATGAAGAAATTAATAGGTTTAAATAAGAAGCAACATAAAATAAACCAAATTTTATACCCGAATATTCAGTTTGATAACCCGCTACTAATTCTTCTTCCGCTTCTGGTAAATCAAAAGGTAATCTTTCACATTCTGCTAGGGAAGAAATTAGAAAAACGATCAAACCTATAGGTTGACGCCACAAATTCCACCCCCAAAAACCATATTTTGATTGCGCATCAACTATATCAACTGTACTTAAACTGTTAGATAATCCTAGTCGGTGATAACATTACTGTTCCCATCGCTATTACAGAACCGTACATGAGATTTTCACCTCATACGGCTCCTCAAAAGCCTTAAATCTAAGGACCGGGCCGATTATTTATCTCTTTTTTGTGATATATCCCTATAAGATAGGTAATATTCAAATCTATCGGATGGTTCTGAATTAGACCAATTTTATTCTGTCTGTTTTAAATAAATATAAAAAATAAAAAGAAATTCAATTTTATAAAAGATACAAAAGGTACTTCTGAATTGATCTCATCCCTTAAAAAATGTGAAAATTTGAAATTGTTGAGTAATAACTTAATTATTCAATAAAATACTCTTTTAGAATTATCTCTTTTAGAATTATCAATAACCCCCATCGTTTTCGATTACGAAAAACAATTACACATTAGTTTCTGAATTATGACATTAATTATATTTCCATGATAAAGGGATATAAGAAAGAAAAAAAGAAAAAGCCCCCTTTTTTTCTTTCTATTTTTTGGTTCCTATTCTTCTTTTTTTGTGCAAGTAAAAGAGGGACTTAAAAAAAAAAAAATTAAAGGATTATTTCGTTCCTGATAGTCATTTATTTAATCAGTGGAGAGGAGCATACTCTGGATCGGAATTGTGGGGAGTACTGCCTGATTTTTTCTACCAACTTAAAGCCCCAATTAGTATTCTTTTTCTATTATGCGTAAAAGTTCTTTTGGATAATTTACGTAATCTGCGTTACAAATCCTTTGTGTATCTTGGTGTTTCTAACCATCCACTCATTTTTATTTTAATTAACCCCCTTACTTTGTGTTAATAAATGTATGATAATTATTAATATTCATACAAACAGCAGCGAAAACTCAATAAGGTTGGTTTTTTGAGCCCGCTTCAAGACAGGATGCTTAATCACCCAATCTTGGGGTAAACGGACTCTTCTCCTTATAATTTTTTTTTTATTCTTATACATAGAAAATGAGACTCAATTTTTTTACTGCAATTTTAAATCATTAGCCATAAATTATATTCAATAGAAGCTGTTTTATTTCACTCATATAACTATCAGATTTAGTTCTTCAATCCGAATTGCGAATAATATAATAATAATAATGAAGAAAATGAATCTATGGAATTTATTATACCCCTTTCCTATAAAGAAAGGAGGATAGCAATAGCATCGAAAAGGTTCTGTCTCAACGAATCGCACGTAGAGATATTGATAACACACATAGAGTTAATGGTATTTCATAACTAATCGATTGAGCAGCAGCTCGTAGACCACCCAAAAAAGAATATTTATTATTTGATCCATATCCTGACATAAGAAGTCCAATAGGAGCAATACTCGAAATAGCAATCCATAAAAAAACACCGATATTGAGATCAGATAAAACAAAGTTATAGCCAAAAGGAATTACTGAATAGCTTATTAGAATTGATATGACTGATATGGATGGTCCGATACTGAATAAACGAATATCTCCCCTAGATGGAATAAGATTCTCTTTGAAAAGTAGTTTTGTTCCATCTGATAGAGCTTGAAGAACTCCCAAAGGACCGGCGTATTCCGGTCCAATACGTTGTTGTATCCCTGCGGATATCTCTCTTTCTAACCATACAATTGCTAGTACACTTATTGTGATTCCCAATACAAGAGTAAAAATAGGGACAAGTACCCATAGAATTCCATAGACCTCTTTTAAAGATTCCAATTTGGAAAAAGAATTGATATCTTGTAATTCTGTTGTATCAATTATCATTTCAACGATCAACTTCTCCCATAATGATATCTATGCTACCAAGTATTGTCATAATATCAGCCAATTTCATTCTTTTAACTAATTGAGGAAGAATTTGCAAATTGATAAAACCCGGCGGACGAATTTTCCATCTCCAAGGAAAACCATTCTGATCTCCTATTAGAAAAATTCCCAATTCTCCCTTTGGAGCCTCAACTCTTACATATAGTTCTTGTTTTGGTAATTCAAAAGTCGGAGACGGTTTTTTACTAATGAATCGATATTCAAAATCATTCCATTCTGGTTCTTTTTCTCTATCAAAGCAGCGGATTTCTAAATTCTCATATGGACCGCCGGGAATTCCTTCCAAAGCCTGTTGAATAATTTTTATGGATTCCACCATTTCACCAATTCGAACTAAATAACGAGCTAATGAATCTCCTTCTTTTTGCCATTGAACTTCCCAATCAAATTCCTCGTAACACTCATAATTATCAACTTTACGCAGATCCCATTGTATTCCGGAAGCGCGAAGCATCGGTCCTGATAAACCCCAATTTATTACTTCCTCTCCACCAACTATGCCTACTCCCTCAACCCGTTCTAAAAAAATTGGATTTCTCGTAATAAGTTTTTGATATTCAACAACCCTTGTTAAAAAATAATCGCAGAAATCCAAACATTTATCTATCCAACCATGAGGTAGATCAGCTGCTACCCCCCCGATACGAAAAAAATTATGCATCATTCTCATACCTGTGGCAGCTTCGAATAGGTCATATATTAATTCTCTTTCTCTTAAAATATAAAAGAAAGGAGTTTGTGCACCAATATCTGCCATAAAAGGTCCCAGCCATAGTAGGTGAGAAGCTATACGACTCAATTCCAACAAAATTACTCGAATATAGCTGGCTCTTTTAGGTACTTGAATATTTCCCAACTGTTCCGGCCCGTTTACGGTTATTGCTTCTGTGAACATAGTAGCTAAATAATCCCAACGTGTTACATAGGGTAGATATTGTATAATTGTTCGGTTTTCCGCTATTTTTTCCATCCCTCTATGTAAATACCCCAATATTGGTTCACAATCAATAACATCCTCACCATCCAGAGTAACAATAAGTCGAAGAACACCATGCATTGATGGGTGGTGAGGGCCCATATTGACTATCATGAGGTCTTTTCTTGTAGCTGGTACATTCATAGGTTTTTCCTCGATTCATTCTTCCATGAATTGTTTAAAACAAAAAAAAAAGTTCATCAAAATTCAAGATCTAAAAAATCGAATAATTCAAAATGATTCTTCAAATTAACGAATTTGTGACTTCCGAATATCCAACTGATTTATTAATTTTTTATAACGTATTCCATTTTTCCTTGACAAATAAGACAGTAGTCGTTGCCGTTTTCCCAGAATTTTACGTAAACCTCTTTGAGATAAATAGTCTTTTCGGTGCAATTCCAAATGTGAAGTAAGTCTTCGTATCTTATTGGTGAAATTGAATACTTGAAATTCAACCGATCCCGGGTTTTCTTCCTTCTTTTTTTCTTGTGAAATAAGTGGTATAAATGAATTTTTTACCATAAAATGAAAGTTCTTCTCCCCTTTTTATAGATATTTTTTTTATTGTTATATATATATATTTATTTTATTTTTATTGATCAGTAATAGTAATGACACTCATTTTTTATTTGGTATATACAATAATCTTAAATTTCTTAATAATTCCTGAATTTTTTTTTTTCAAATCAAATTTATTATTATTAATCAATCGAATTCAAATAGGTATAAAAAAAAACACTTTATTTATGCATTCACAAAAAAAAAACGGTATATTTAAAATAAAAATGCGGCAATTTTTTTTTTGATTTATTTTGCGAGTTATTGGATACATTATTTCATTGAATTAGTATTAATATCCATGCCTCAGAATAGAAGTTAGCACAATGCAATGCATGTGCACATTTTGGTGTGTATCTATCTGTTTGGTTTTGCGTACCGGAATCGGATATGTTACGGTAAAAGGAATAGAATATAGAAGAATAAAGTAGAGTGTAGATTAACGAATTTTCAATCGAGGATACATATGTATCCTCACTATACTGAAACGGCTTCCATTATTGGTATCAAACCAATAGCGATTCATACAAGCTAAATCTTCTAAACGATAAATTGGCCAAAGAAAGAATTTAAAATTGATTAGGTTTTTTTTTTTTTCTCTATCAAAATCTTTATTTTTAGCCAAAACTTGACAACAATTATTGATTTTATTCTCATTGGAAAATGTTGTTTTTCTATAGACACTATTTATATTTCTAGGATTGAAACAAATTAGAATTCTCAATTCTCTACGGCGTCTAGCAGATAAAATATTTTCAGGAACGGGCAAATCATAATAATTTTTTTCTTGATTTTCTGTTATCTTTTGATCTCTTGTTTTTGTAATGGGTTTATCAAAAGTCTTATTATTAACACGACCTTTTTTTGGGTATCTTTGGTTAATTTGGTGCTTACTCTTATGAATCAACGAAAAGCCTGTGGTTTGATACATAATAAATTCTTCATCGTTATCGTTTTTTCTAGACAGACGAGTTGGTTGGATAATCAATATTCCCTTTTTCCTCAATTCTTTATTTTTATTTTTCCCCAATCGTGTAAGATTCTGAATCACCATAATATCTAGACTTAGTTCTCCTCTTTGAATAGAGGCTATAGCAATTTCTTTTAGATTTATCAATCTAATTAGGAGACAATATACTTTGATATTATTCATTATTCTTTGATTTAAAGAACCCTTCCAGTTGAATTGAAAATTCAAATACTTTCTTAGTAATAAATTTAGTTCTGCGTTCTTGTATTTCTTTTTCTTTATAGCCTTATCCTTTGTACTGTCCGATCCTACGGAATCTTCTTCAATATCTTTTTCTTGGTTTGAGAGAGATGATTCAAGATCTACTCGACCCGCGTATTCTGCTTTTGCTTTTGTTTGATTTCGAGTCTCTAACTCTAATTCAAGAGATTTTTTTTTTGATGGTCTAAAAATATCTATTTTTTTTTTCTTTTCAGTAAGTTTTTTATTTTCACTAACATTTTTAGTTACATTAAAATTGATAAAAAGTAATTTGATTGGTACGATCCACGGATTATTCGTATATGCATTATAAAATATCACAAATTTTGAAAATAACAAAAATTCCAGATTCGATATGGAACGATTTTGTATTTCTACATTCATTCCCATCCAATCAAAATACTTTCTATCCAGATTTTGTTTCATATCTATAATATCACCTTCTGCTATATAATTCGTGATACAGATATCACCAGTTATATCAAATAATTTTTGTTTACGCATGTTGTAATTATAACAAATCGATTGCTTTTTATTTGCTTGGAATGGTGATCTATATCCATAAATATAGGAGTCTTTCTTATCTACATAATTAATAGATTTATATGATAAAAGATCATATCCATATTGTTTTTTCATTTTTTTTTTATTTGTTAATGAGTTTACTTGTTGTTTTTTGTAAAGAATTAATCGGTTTTTTTCATATGAATGCCATTTGGTTAAATCTTGATTTTCAGCCACACTACGTTCATTGATTCTATTTCTCCATTTTTGTGGTACTAATCTAGACCATGTGCTCTGAGATAAATCATATTGAGAATGACCCTTTAACCAATTTGCCCACTGAGTCATTACAGAATTGGGGGGGTTCTTATGTCTTAGTTTGGAATGAAATATTCCGTGTACTCCAAAAAAATAATCCTTTATTTCATTCTTAAGAAAAAAAAAAGATCTTCGATAATATTCAAAAACAGATCTTAACTTATACTTATATACGTTAATAACTTGGGTTTGGGATAATTTATAAAATACATATGCCTGTGACAAAGAAGATAGGTCATTCTGTGAATTTGTATTCCTAATATTATAATATTTTTTTATAATCTTAATAAGTTGAATTATACTTTGATTTGTTTTATCAGTATTGTAAATGATTTTGTTTATAATTTTTTTTGTTGATTCAAGAAAAAGTTGTAGAATGATCCTAAAAATACTAACGATACATATAAAGACTATGTATACCCTTTCCATGAAAAATTTAAAAAAAGAATACGATTTACGGGCTAATCTTGTATTTATTCTTTGTAATATCTGACAAATCTTTTTTTGTAATTCTAATCTTTTAGCATCAAAAGTTGTTTTGTTCGAACTAATATTTATTTCTGAAGTTCTAAACCCCCTTCTTTTCTTTTCTTTTTTCATTTTTTCTATTTTCTTTCTGATTCTTTTTGTTTTAGCATTCTTTTTTTTTATTTTTTTTTCTGTCAATGAAGAATTTGTCCAATTAATAGATTGAATTGGAATGGCTGATTCGTAAGTTATTGGATTATTCGTATTGATTGTTGAATCTTTTTTTTCACTCAATTCATGTTTTTTTTTTAATCGAAATAGAAATAAAAAATTGGGGAGTTTTTTTATTTTTTCGTTTAGAAATAGAATATTTTTGAGAATACTTTTGATGATCCATTTTACTGTATCTTTTGAAACATTTATAAACCATTTTTTTCTTTCATTTAAAACTTTTAGAACTATAAAAAAAAAAAATTTAATGTTTTTCATTTTTTTTTTTAGTTCTTTAAAAATGGGATAAAAAAAAAATGAAAGTCGATTTTGGGGATAACCAGAAAAAGGCAATTCTACTTCCATTCCCCAAATTGTTAAAAAACAAAAGTCCTGTTTTTTTTTTTTTTTCTTTTTTTTCATTGGATCTTTTTCCTTTTCAGAGTATTGTAGCTTAGATCTGTGCCAAGGTTTTAGACGAAAAGGAAATAAGATCTTTATCTGAATACCGTCTGTTAGCCATTTTTTTGGAAATTCGCTTTCGGATAATTGAACACCATTATAGGTACATTTAATATACATTTCTCTATTCCAATCCCTAAAATCTTCTGACCATTCGGGAAATTGAAATAATAGTATACGAACTATATTTTTAGTTATTATCAATGAAGGTAATATAATATATTTTCTAAGAATCGATTGAGTTATTAATAAAAAACCTCTTATTCCTTGAGCAATTATAATGCTATCCCAAGCTTCTGCTATTTCTATACGTCTTTTTTCCTCTTTTTCGTTTTTTTTTCTTTTGTCCTCTTCTTTCTCACTTTCTTTTGTCTTTTTCTCTGTATAACCCAAAACTTTAAATTCTGTCTTTTTCCGCATCCAATTTTTGAACATAAAAAATATTTTCATTGGCTGAAAAATATCAAGAGAAAAGGACGAAGGTTTTTCAATTTTGTCCAAAAAAAGAGGCGAATGCACATTTCTTTGAGAGAGTTTCCAAGTAACTATTTTACGCCTTTGAGCGCGTATAGATCCTTTGATTATGTCTCGTCGAAAATCTGGTTGTTGTGAATAACGTATTAAAGCCAATTCCGTTTTTTTATCAGTATTATCAGCATCCCTAGTATCACTATAAGTATCGTTATTCTGTGAGTTATTAGTAAAAATCACTACACGTTTGGCTTTTCTGGAACGAATCCCATAACTCTCTGCTTGATTTTTTCCCTCCAGTTGTTGCAATTCGTCTATTAATTTATATGACCATCGAGG